TCATTGAACAAACATTGAATAAAACAGTACCTGAAGGTTCACAAGCGGCTGAATATTTATTTCAGAAGGGCCTATTCGATCTAATCGTACCACGTAATCCTTTAAAAAGTGTTCTGAGTGAGTTATTTCAGCTCCACGCTTTCTTTCCTTTGAACCAAAATTCAATAGAGCATTAAGTTCCTTTTTTAATTGTAGCAAACAAATAGTTAGTTTATCAGAATCCAAGTAAAACTAATATGAATGGGGTTTCTTTGGTGACATAAGATCTAAATTGTAGAAAGGATCAAAAGTTGCGGATCTTTTTTATCTATATTCTTAATTACTAATTAAGTTAATAAGTTAAGAGGCCTCTATCAACAAGAAAAAAGAGTGAAGTCTTTTTTTCATGAAATTCATTTAATAATTCAAATAATAATAATAATTAGAATTTCGAATTCTAATTAATATAAGATAAGATATCTTTATAAATATAAATACAAATAACAGATACAAATCGTAAATTGAGGTATTCTTTATATGACAACTTTCGACTTTCCCTCTGTTTTGGTCCCTTTAGTAGGCCTAGTATTTCCGGCAATGGCAATGGCTTCTTTATCTCTTCATGTTCAAAAAAATAAGACTGTTTAGATCTGACAGGCCCAACTCTCCTCCATTTTTTTTTCAAAGCAAGACTTGTATCATAACGCAGATATCTATTTAGCGGAAAAAGGTCGAACATAAAGTATGGGCTCTTAGGTTTGTAGAAAGATGATATGGTGGTAAAGGAATTCTATATATTTGAAAAAATATCAGGATCACCGAATGGCTGAACTGTAAAGTCGGTGTATCTAGATGTATATTGATGGGATCATACGAAGGGTCTGGTTTTATTTTAGATCTAACCAATTTGATAAATTACTTTTCTTTTACAGGTTCACGTCAAACGAGTACTAGTTGATGGGAGTTACTTCGGAAACAAAAGAGTAAAGTTTAGGGTATTCTTTCAATTCCAATAAAACGAAACCAGATCAAGTATGAGTTGTCGATCAGAACATATATGGATACAACCTATAACGGGGTCGCGAAAAACAAGTAATTTCTGCTGGGCCATTATCCTTTTTTTAGGTTCATTAGGATTCTTATTGGTTGGAACTTCCAGTTATCTTGGGAGAAACTTGATCTCTTTATTTCCATCTCAGCAAATCCTTTTTTTTCCACAAGGGATTGTGATGTCTTTCTATGGGATCGCGGGTCTCTTCATTAGCTCCTATTTGTGGTGCACAATTTCGTGGAATGTAGGGGGTGGTTATGATCGATTCGATAGAAAAGAAGGAATGGTGTGTATTTTTCGTTGGGGATTCCCTGGAAAAAATCGCCGCATCTTCCTCCGATTTTTTATAAAGGATATTCAGTCCATCAGAATAGAAGTTAAAGAGGGTATTTATGCACGCCGTGTCCTTTATATGGATATCAGAGGCCAGGGGGCCATTCCCTTGACTCGTACTGATGAGAATGTTACTCCACGGGAAATTGAACAAAAAGCTGCCGAATTGGCCTATTTCTTGCGTGTACCCATTGAAGTATTTTGAGAAATTGGCTGAGAAAATGAATGCTTTATCAGCAGGAAGGAAAAACTAAAGAATCCCTCTTTTCTTTTCTATACCATATCCATTTGATAATGATAACTAGTCAATTTCTGTATTAGTTTGCCACTACTTTTTGATCATCACAATATTCTTCAGAAAATTCCCTCCATTTTTTGATTCCGGACTCTGAGTAGTCAGTGACAATTTTTCAAAATTTAGGATATTTTAATATAATGATAGAAACGAATATTCATTACTTAAACAAAGCGGTTCGTTCATCGAAAAGGGGATACTTGCTTTGAATTTGACCAATTGCGATATCCGGAAACAGTCTTTTTTGTTTATTATTTTAATTCGAAGTGGATTCTTAATCTATTTCTGTATTGTATTCTTTCTACATTCAAAGACTAACTGCAAAATCACAAATAAAAAACACAGTGAATAGATTCATAGGTTCCATACTTTGGAATAGAACTCATGCTTGAGAGAACTATTGGATCGCGTAAAGTCAACGAATGGTAGCGGTTCATTAAAAATTACTAGACGAGATGCAAAAATGGCAAAAAAAAAAAATAAAGCATTCACTCCTCTTTTATATCTTGCATCTATAGTATGTTTGCCCTGGTGTATTTCTCTGTCATTTACTAAAAGTCTGGAATCTTGGGTTACTTATTGGTGGAATACTAGGAAATCTTACATTTTTTTGACTGAAAGTCAAGAAAAGAGTATTCTAGAAAAATTAATAGAATTAGAGGAAATCCTTCTCTTGGAGGAAATGATCAAGGAATACTCGGAAACACATCTACAAAACCTTCGTATAGGAATCCACAAAGAAACGCTCCAATTAATCAAGATACACAACGAGGATCGTATCCATACGATTTTGCACATCTCGACAAATATAATATGTTTCGTTATTCTAAGTGGTTTTTCTTTTTGGGGTAATGAAGAACTTGTTATTCTTAACTCTTGGGCTCAGGAATTCCTATATAACTTAAGTGACACAATAAAAGCTTTTTCGATTCTTTTATTAACAGATTTATGTATCGGATTCCATTCGCCCCACGGTTGGGACCTAATGATTGGCGTTGTCTACAAAGATTTTGGATTTGTTCATAACGATCAAATTATATCTGGTCTTGTTTCTACTTTTCCAGTAATTCTAGATACTATATTTAAATTTTTTATTTTTCGTTATTTAAATCGTGTTTCTCCGTCACTTGTAGTGATTTATCATTCAATGAATGATTAAAAAAGGACCTACTTAGTTCAATTAGAATGTTTCTTAACTTGTAGTTGTACATAAGCAAAGCAGGTAAAATAATAAGGATTCTCTCTTTTTCTACCCATCCCAAAGATTGATTCTATATATTTTTTTTACTATATTATTTATTCTATTCCAGTAAAATTCTTCCAGTAAATAGCAGAATCGCGGATAGGGAACTAGATTAGCGACCTACCAAATTTATTGTAGACAGTTTCGGGATCAATGGTTGGACCATGCAAACTATAAAGACTTTTTATTGGATAAAAGAACAAATTACTCGATCCATTTCCGTATCGCTCATGATATATATCATAACTTGGCCATCCATTTCAAGTGCATATCCCATTTTTGCACAGCAGGGTTATGAAAATCCACGAGAAGCAACTGGGCGTATTGTATGTGCCAATTGCCATTTAGCTAATAAGCCCGTGGATATTGAAGTTCCCCAGGCAGTACTTCCAGATACTGTATTTGAAGCAGTTGTTCGAATCCCTTATGATATGCAACTAAAACAAGTTCTTGCTAATGGTAAAAAGGGCGCTTTGAATGTGGGGGCTGTTCTTATTTTACCGGAGGGTTTTGCATTAGCTCCTGCCGATCGGATTTCCCCCGAGATGAAAGAAAAGATAGGCAATCTGTCTTTTCAGAGCTATCGCCCCAACCAACAAAATATTCTTGTGATAGGACCCGTTCCTGGTCAGAAATATAGTGAAATCACTTTTCCTATCCTTTCCCCCGACCCCGCTACTAAGAAAGAGATTCACTTCTTAAAATATCCTCTATACGTAGGCGGAAACAGGGGAAGGGGTCAGATTTATCCCGACGGGAGCAAAAGTAACAATACAGTTTATAATGCTACAGCAGCAGGTATAGTAGGTAAAATAATACGAAAAGAAAAAGGGGGTTATGAAATAACCATAGCGGATGCATCGGATGGACGTCAAGTGGTTGATATTATTCCTCCAGGGCCAGAACTTCTTGTTTCAGAAGGCGAATCTATCAAATTGGATCAACCGTTGACGAGTAATCCTAATGTGGGTGGATTTGGTCAGGGAGACGCAGAAATAGTACTTCAAGACCCCTTACGTGTCCAAGGCCTTTTGTTCTTCTTGGCATCTGTTATTTTGGCGCAAATCTTTTTGGTTCTTAAAAAGAAACAGTTCGAGAAGGTTCAATTGTCAGAAATGAATTTCTAGACTCGCGGATTTATCGACATTGAGTTCATAACGTAAAAAGAACAAAAATTTTGTGACGATTCTCTATGATAAAAAAATTGCATTATGAAAAGTTTTTTATACTCGTTTTCTACTAGATGTCGGGAATTCCTTGTACCGAATTCCTAGTTATAGTATGTAGATTGTGAAGAAAAAAGTTTGACTTTCTTTTTGTAATCCAAATTGGGGTGGTATAGTTATGTTCCTATTATCACATTTCCATGTCATAAAATTCATCAATATCAATAATGTTTTCTATTCGAATCAAATGAAATTCGACTAGATACTAGACTAGACATAAGTAAGTGGGGAATAGAACGGATAAATGCGTGAAACAAAAAATTCTAGGGACGATTATTCGTCTTCCTAGTCTTCGACACAAGAAAGAGGTATGACAAATTCCTTTTCTTGTGTCGAAAGAAAAAAGCTTCTTGATCCTGTTTGTCAAAGATTCCTAGTCTAAGTTTTTAATTTTGCCAGAAAAAGAAGAACCTTTTTCCGATATAGTACATAATATATATATATATATTGGTGGGCAAACAAAAGATAGGGGGTTTGTTGAGTAAATAGAACTTCTTCAATAAACTTAAAAAAATTTCGATTTTTGATGAGATAGTAAAAAAATACTAAAGATACTATCGAGCAACAGGCGAACGGATCAATGAACTTCATTTTTCAAAAACATCATCATAAAAACGGAATGGTTTTTTTTTAAACACCAGAAAACATTTTACTATTTATAAAAAAGATTCTAATTTTTAAGAACTCAACGGGATTCCCTTCTTTTTTTGTATGATTTGAGGGGGGAGGTTCCGTTGAGTTCTTATACTTTCATCGCTACAATTTCCAACTCAATTCATCTGATTACTACAGAGATGAACCTAATCCAGAATACGAACCATAAAAGAAAATACCTATTAAACCGATCACAAGAATACCTGCTACAGTACCTAT